TTATGAACAAACCCAAAATCTTTGTAGACAGAGCTAATTAGTAGTTCCCAACCACGGGTCGAATGAAATCCGAGACATAAATCTGCTAATAAAAGAATAGAAAGCGCTTTTGTTGTGTCACTTAAGTTATATAGGAATTCCTGAGTCCACGAGTTAAGAATCCCAAGTTCTTTATTACCCAAAATAGAATAACCACTTAGAATAAGGAAAGAGATTAAATTTGTTGATAAGTACAAAATCGTATGAATACGATCCTCGTTGTGCATCTTGATTAATTGGATTGTTTCGTTCTGGATTCCTATACGAAGGTTTTGGAGAGGTGTTTCCGCGTATTCCTTGATCATTTCGTCCAAGAGGAGAAGTTCGTCTAATTCTATGAATTTTTCGAGAATACTCTTTTCTTCAATCTCGTTCAAAAAAGTTTCGGATTGCGCAGTATTCCACCAATTAGTAACCCCAGATTCTAGACTTTTATTAAATAAGAGAGAAAGAGACCGGGGCAAAAAGACTATAGATGCAAGATATAAAAGAGGAGTGAATGCTTTCTTTTTTGCCATTTTTTCATCTATGAATTGTTAATGAACCCTCTCAGTCGTCGACTCGAGGCCCTCTAATATTTCGAAAAATTTCACTGACTCTTAGGAGTCAGGGAGCGAATAATTCAGGGAAGTTTCTGAAGAATCTTGTGATGATCAAAAATGAGCAGCAAACCAAAGCAGGAATTGGCTAGTTATCCTTAATCGTTATAAGGAATCCAATTGTTTGGACAGTAAGGAGCACAAAAACAGATAAATTAAGGCGTGTCGATTGAAAAAAAAATTTTTAAATACGATCTATCTGAATCTAAAGTTTCAATTTAACCAAGTCTGGATTTTTCTATTTTGATTTATAGATATTGGACTTAAAATAGAAAATAGAAACTGGGAAAGTTTTTTTCTAAATGGTTGAGTATGCGAGAAATCTATTATTTCAATTTGTTACTTCTTGTTATTATTGAATTGTGTAGATTTACATACCTATAAAAGACCCAAAAACAAAAAGCGTTTTGTTTTCTACTTCTCCCTTATACGCCTACTTTAGCTCGAATCCATGTTCGGAATAAACCTCAGTTTAGTTATGTTATAGAAATTCGTGATAGAAACAGAGGATTCGTGAGTTTTTCCCCTCCTGCCGAGAAATTTTCTCACAGTTCTCAAAAGACTTCAATGGGTACACGCAAGAAATAGGCCAATTTCGCAGCTTTTTGTTCAATTTCCCATGCAGTCAAATTCTCATCAGTACGAGTCAATGGAAGGGCTCCCTGTCCTCGGATATCCATATAAAGGACACGACGAGCATAAAGACCCTCTTTAACTTCTATTCGGACGGACTGAATATCTTTTATAAGGAATCGGAGAAAGATACGCCGATTTTTTCCGGGAAATCCCCAACGAAAGATACACACGATTCCTTCTTTTCGATCGAATCGATCATAACCACTACCTACATTCCAAGAAATTGTGCACCATAAATAGGAGCTAATAAAAAGACCCGCGATCCCATAGAAAGACATCACAATCCCTTGTGGAAAAAAAACAATTTGCTGAAACGGAAATAAAGATATCCAAGTTCTACCAAGATAACTGGAAGTTCCAACCAACAAGAATCCTAATGAACCTAAAAAAAGGATAACAGTCCAGCAGAAATTACTTGTTTTTCGAGATCCCGTTATAGGTTCTATCCATATATGTTCTGATCGACAACTCATACTTGATCCGGTTTCAGTTTCTTGGAATTGAGAGAATATCCCAAATGAATTTGACTTTAGTCTTTCTGTTTCCGAAGTAACTCTCATCAACTAGCACTAGTTTGATAGGAACTTTTAAGAGGAATTCATTAAGGAATAATTCATTAAATTGATTAGATCTAAACTAATAACATATCCTTCGTACGACCCCACTAAAGAAAGATATCCACATACTCCATTTACCCATATATCGTGGTTCTGCAGATATAAGAGTTTTTTGACGGAAGCTGCTTATACCATCTTTCACTAATACCGGCGTTATTATAGAAGTCTAAAACCAAACGAGTGAGATTTTATCCCATCGGTTCTAAACAATCTTATTTTTTTGAACATAAAGAAATAAAGACGCCATTGTGATTGCCGGAAATACTAGGCCTACTAAAGGTACCAAAAAAGAGGGAAAGTTAAGAATTGTCATAGAATGTGTACCTCGATTTACTATTTGTACCTCTTATTATTATTTAATCGATATTCTATTATACTAAAATATCGATTAAATAATAAATAGAGTTCTGCAAGTCCGTGTTCTTAATCGGACTCTGAATTTTCCTCTTTTTCGAGTTGTTGTAAACGTTCGAGAGCACCCGTCCAATATCCAAGCTCCGCAGTATATCTGAAGTCGTCCGTGTTTTCTTGGTGGAAGGCCTCGATCGATCGGCGGGCAACGGCAATTTTTGCCGTTTGCCAAGCCATCGGAGTTTTTGAAATTCTTTG